ACCGTCGCCTCTTTTGCGACTGCTAAATATTTTTTGGATTACATAAGTAATCTTAATTATCAGGATGATTCTCCACCCTTCTATCAGTTGCAACATGAAGAACATGCCTTAGCTTATGGGTAAAATAAAGAAAGAAGTGTGCTATACTATTTATTATTACCGAAGGCTTTGGCTTCTATGGGACCAGCTGAACATGAGGGACCCCTTTCAAAGAAGATAGGGGCACCGATTCGAAGGGTTCTTGTCGGGAATACTTTCATATAACATAGAATAGCCTTATAGAGTATAAAGGGGCTCTCTAAGTTTTTGATGGGCTTGAGGCCTGAGTTCGAGAATGTTAGATCCTCAATTCAACATCGAGTTCCTCTACCAGACATTGAGAGAGCAGTTGCTGATGTGAGATCCGAGGAGACTCGACTTGAGCCCCTTTACTTAGGTTGGGTGCTGGGGGTCGATCTTATATTACTCAGGGTGCTTCAGATCAGGTTCTTGCGGCTGAACATGCTTCGGGACATCGACCCTATGGTCAGAATCTTCAATCTGGAAGCTCCGCTGGTGCATCAGGCCAACGAGACATGTCCAAGATCGCCACTATTGCAAGAAGCGGGGTCACATGATTGCAGACTCTCGTAAGCGGCAGAATGCAAATTCTCGCCGACAGTCAGACACAGCTCATCTTGCTGCTCCCCCAGAGACGCCTACTGAATCGGAGACTTCCTAATCCCCTTACTCCATAGGGCCTCTGCAGCATTACTTCTATGATCTTAGGAGCACTCCCACACCCGACACAGATAGTTTTACCCCACGACAGCGGAAGCAGATTCAGAGGTTGAATCCGTCTTGTCATATCTCTTCCTCCTCTGTTACAGGTATTTGATCCCCCTTACGCTTACAACATAGGGGGCTGCTTACTTTCTTCGGGTGCATCGAAGAATATTACTGGTGATTCTTCACTTCTTTCTTCTCTTCGTTCTCCATCTTAGTTCCTTTTTGTTTAAACTGAAAACTCCGAACAATTCCCTCTAGCCAGTCTTGGTACTCTCTCTCGTTATCATCGAATATGTTCTGCTCTTTTTCATTTTCCCGCTCTCTCAGCGAATCTTCTTTCCGGCTTGAAAAAAAAAATGCTTATATTCACTTCTCTCCTACCTCCTGTCTTGAACAGGATCATGCGATAGGCCCTTAAGGGGATTGGGAAGGACCATAGAGTTGGCAAGCTCTCTTTTTTGGAGAAACTTCGTTTACCTCAGTCTTTTGCCTTTTCCGCTGTGTCTGGTGTTGTTCCCTCCCCCTTTTTTGTTGTGGCATCGTAGATTAGGACATGTCTGCAGCCCAAGGCTTAGATATTTTTTTTTTCTACTGGAATGTTGGGGTCTGTACCTAACATTGAGATTTCTACTTATATGGGTTGCAAACGGGGAAAAGGCTCGGCCCTTCCTTTATTTAAGAAGCTCTTTCTACTTCTCCTTTTGATCTTGTGTCCGAAGTCCATCCTGCCCCTCTGTTATCGAAAGGAGGATCATCCGTATATGTTATTTTTGACAGAACAATGAAAAAATTTACTAAAAAGAAGGGTTTTCCTTGGGGGTATATCTCCGCTGCCTTCTGAACTCTGCTTGCTTCAACTCACTTCACTTACAAAGCGCTTTCCCAACGATCCTGCCCCCGCACTCCTCAGCAGAATGGAGTTGCCGAGCGGAAACATCGCCATATACATATATTGGAGACAACTTGCTCTCTCTTGCTCTCAGCTTCAGCCCAAAAAAACTAGGGACAGAAGCAGTTTTGACTGCCGTATCTTTTTTGAACCGAATACCTTCCTCTGTCATCTCTGGTCTGTCTCTTTTTGAAAGAAGATTGTCTACCCCGCCTGACTATGAAGAGCTTCGAGGGTAGGCTGCAGCTTCGTCTAGTCTAGAGCCGGGCGCCGTGTAGGAAGACTCGCCCTAGCCACTATAGCGACCCCACCCCCAACTCTAGCTGAGAAGCACCCTCCATCCACTTCCCCCTTTCCGTGTGCCCAAAAGCCCGCCCGGTTTATGAGCCCCTTTCCGATTCCCTCACCCAATCTCATGAGAAGCAAGCCCAGCAGGCCCAGCCTTAACCTGTCCCCAGACAGCCAGCCCTCACCAGGCTGCTGGAATTGCTAAATGCTCCGCCACGAAGCAAGCTCTCCCGATCCCGAAGACGACAGATGCGGAAGTGGCTAAAGAAGTCGGAGGAAGAAAGTTGTTGGGCAATTGTATGCGCGAGGGTACATTATAAGTATTCTGAGAATTGGCAACATTGACAGAAAGGGGAAGAAAAGGGGGTAGGAATAAACTTTTTTAGGTGTAGCTATACTAAAGTAAGTAGTCGGCCTAACCTTCGGTTCCCGTAACCAAGTTTTTCTTTCTCACTCCTTATGTTATGTACTTTTTCTTACTTAATCCATACTTTTTTACCTTTTCTGAAGTGTGGGGCAAAGGGTGCCCTCTACTTATACTTCTAACTAAAGGCGAACTGCAGGCATTGCAAGCAAACAAAGCGCCCCCGCCCGTTTGAGTCGCGAAGGGGCCGCTTGCTTAAAAAATTTATTTTATATAAAATAATAGATATATAATTATATAATAGATATATAATTATATAATTATATCTATAAACTAAGAAAATCCGTTTTTTTTATCCAATTGTTCATTCCCGGGAAGAGGAAGAAGCAGATAGAGCAAAGGCCTCCTCTTTCCTTCCGTCCGCTCTTCCCGAAGTGGGCGAATTGCATGTAGAGATCCGCAGGGGCTTATAGTTTAATTGGTTGAAACGTACCGCTCATAACGGTTATATTGTAGGTTCGAGCCCTACTAAGCCTACCACCCCCTTCTCTGCACCCGATACAAGGCAGTCGAAGTCCTCGCCACCCTGCAGATCTCAATCTAGCGACGGCACCTGGAACCGCACAGCTTCCGCTGCCCTTCGGGCACGCCTCCTACGCTCTTGCGGCATGCCCCCTTCGGGCAATACGGCTTTCGTGAGTAATACGCGAAGCAGCTGAGCGATAGCTCTCTTCGATCGCTATATTCTTGCGATAGCGAAGGCGTAGTTCATCCTCTAAGAGAGAGTAGATGCGAAGATTCGGATCGAAGATCTTCGCTTGGGCCGTCTCGCGAAGATCGGCACTCGAAGGCTTGAGGAGCAGCCCGCTAAAAGGGAAGCCGTGGAGACGGCGGACTCGCCAGTCAGGCACACCGTGAAGCTGACTACAGCAGACCGGGAGGTTACAATTCCAGTTTTCCTGTTTCAATTTCCGGGACTGAATGTAGGAAGTGCAGACGGTGGATCGGGTGTGAACATTCAACCAAAGGCGTCTTGGGTATCGGCAATAGCTAAGCATTGTGGCCATCACAGTTCAAGCTACATATGGCTGGCGTACAACCTACGGGCTTCTTAGCCAAAAGAAAAACAACAAAAAAGGATGCCCGGTTTGGTACCTTTAGTCTAAGATTAGACAAAGAGCAAGGAGGATATGAAGCACTGCCGGGTAGACCATGGCTCCAACCGGGGTGGTTCATGACTGGGCTAATAAAAAGCAGTCTCAAGCAGGGAAACGCGGGATGGAAGGCGGAAAAGGCTTGGCTTTGTTTCACAGAAAAAGGACTAAGGAAATTGAGTTTCCGTAGTGGCGATGCTGGCGTCAGTTGACCTGGTTGAAAAATATAGAATATATAAGGGTGATTCCGCTAGCCAAATCGCACTAATGCGATTCATTCGCCCTACTATCCTACGGAGCAATTCAAACTCTTAGTAAGACTGGGCTCGGGCTACTCGTTATATTCTCTCTGAGGTCGGGTAGGTGAAGCGTCTAGCTTAGGGGGGCGCGTCGAATCGCTGAAAGGCCTTGGTGAGTCTCCAATTTTGTAATCTGAAGATAGAAAACCAAAATTTTTCCAAACTTCACTTCAATAGTCTCGTATCCACGCTGCCCCGACTCCAAACTCGATGTTTGTTAACTAAGCAGGGCATTCCCAAACTCTTTTTTATCAAACAAACTCCTTTCTCGTTCCGCCTTTACCGGGCCGTTTTCATTATGTGTTCTTTGCAGTGTCTAGGGAGCTTAGGAGTGAGTTAAGCCAATGCGTACAAATAGACAGACCGGGTCATCCTTTTATGTTGAGGCCGGTGCAAGTCTGTCTATGATTCAGAGTATAGGTGGTGTTGAAGCTGGCTTATTCATGCTAGTCATCTTAGAGCTATGAGTCAGAACAATGTTCACCAACTCTTTTATAGTAATCTTGTTCATATATCGAAAAAGCTTTTGAATATGAGTTTAAATTGTTATAAAAAAGTGTTTTGTTGTCTCCTCCCCAAGGTAGCATTGCCGAGCGGGCGATCCCTGTCTTGTTTATGCAGCTAGCTTTTCTCCGTGGTACTCCAATTCTATTTGTGAGAGCTCGGCTACTTTTTTAAAAGGTGGTTACCTTAATTCTCAATAAAAATGCCTACCTATAAAGCGCTGAGTTGAAGAGGGAACAAGTCCCAAGATGATAAGTGGGGAAAAAGTAAAATTTTAATCTCTTCAAAGCTGAGCTTTTCGGTTCGCTCCCCCTATGTGGTCGGCCTTCTTACCAGTCTGCCCCCTTTCTCTTGATGGAATATAAACCCGAGCTCCAGCTTAGCTTGCGTTCTTCACCGGCGCTCGCCGGATGTATAACTCATCCCGCTCCAAAGGTAACGAGTCTTCTGTGTGTTAGAATCTTTACGGGAATGAATCGCATATGTTGGTTGAGAATTGCTCGGGAATTCATTGATAGTTATTTTGCCAGGTTCTAGGGTTGGGCTACTTTTCTTTTTTGTCGATCGAGCCGCTTTCCCTCATTCCACTCGTCCAGCCTTCTTCACGAACTTGTACAATAGACGCCACAAAGATAGCCAACTCTATTATCGAAGAAATAAGGAAACGGGCGACGGTTTGGCACCAGATATCCGGGGGTGTAGAAAGAGCAGCTGTGAGAAGCGGAAAAACCATC